GATATTATGTATGGATCAGATATATCATGGCGAATTCTTCAGAAAAAAGGGTGTCTTCCACAATGGAATCTGATAAGTGAGATTTCGAGAAAGTGTTTACATAATCTTCTTCTGTCCGAAGAAATGATTCATCGAAATAATGAGTCACCATTGATATCGACACATCCGAGATCGCCAAATGTTCGGGAGTTCCTCTATTCAATCCTTTTCCTTCTTCTTGTTGCTGGATATCTCGTTCGTACACATCTTCTCTTTGTTTCCCGAGCCTCTAGTGAGTTACAGACAGAGTTCGAAAAGGTCAAATCTTTGATGATTCCATCATACATGATTGAGTTGCGAAAACTTCTGGATAGGTATCCTACATCTGAACTGTTCTGGTTAAAGAATCTCTTTCTAGTTGCTCTGGAACAATTAGGGGATTCTCTAGAAGAAATGCGGGGTTCTGCTTCTGGCGGTAACATGCTATTGGGTGGTGGTTCCGCTTCTGGGGTCAAATCAATACGTTCTAAGAAGAAATATTTGAATATCAATCTCATTGATCTCATAAGTACCATACCAAATCCCACCAATCGAATCACTTTTTCGAGAAATACGAGACATCTAAGTCATACAAGTAAAGAGATCTATTCATTGATAAGAAAAAGAAAAAACGTGAACGGTGATTGGATTGATGATAAAATAGAATCCTGGGTCGCGAACAGTGATTCGATTGATGATGAAGAAAGAGAATTCTTGGTTCAGTTCTCCACCTTAACGACAGAAAAAAGGATTGATCAAATTCTATTGAGTCTAACTCATAGCGATCATTTATCAAAGAATGACTCTGGTTATCAAATGATTGAACAACCGGGAGCAATTTACTTACGATATTTAGTTGACATTCATAAAAAGTGTCTAATGAATTATGAGTTCAATACATCTTGTTTAGCAGAAAGACGGATATTCCTTGCTCAGTATCAGACAATCACTTATTCACAAACCTCGTGTGGGGCTAATAGTTTTCATTTCCCATCTCATGGAAAACCCTTTTCGCTCCGCTTAGCCCTATCCCCCTCTAGGGGTATTTTAGTGATAGGTTCTATAGGAACTGGACGATCCTATTTGGTCAAATACCTAGCGACAAACTCCTATGTTCCTTTCATTACGGTATTTCTGAACAAGTTCCTGGATAACAAGCCTAAAGGTTTTCTTATTGATGATTCCGATATTGACGATATTGATGCTAGTGACGATATCGATGCTAGTGACGATATCGATGCTAGTGACGATATCGATGCTGGTGACGATATCCATCGTGACCTTGATACGGAGCTGGAGCTGCTAACTGTGATGAATGCGCTAACTATGGATATGATGCCAGAAATAGACCGATTTTATATCACCCTTCAATTCGAATTTGCAAAAGCAATGTCTCCTTGCATAATATGGATTCCAAACATTCATGATCTGGATGTGAATGAGTCGAATTACTTATCCCTCGGTCTATTAGTGAACCATCTCTCCAGGGATTGTGACAGGTGGTCCGCTAGAAATATTCTTGTTATTGCTTCGACTCATATTCCCAAAAAAGTGGATCCCGCTCTAATAGCTCCGAATAAATTAAATACATGCATTAAGATACGAAGGCTTCTTATTCCACAACAACGAAAGCGCTTTTTCACCCTTTCATATACTAGGGGATTTCACTTGGAAAAGAAAATGTTCCAGACTAATGGAGTCGGGTCCATAACCATGGGTTCCAATGCACGAGATCTTGTAGCACTTACCAATGAGGCCCTATCGATTAGTATTACACAGAAGAAATCAATTATAGACAATAATACAATTAGATCTGCTCTTCATAGGCAAACTTGGGATTTGCGATCCCAGGTAAGATCGGTTCAGGATCATGGGATCCTTTTCTATCAGATAGGAAGGGCTGTTGCACAAAATGTACTTCTAAGTAATTGCCCCATAGATCCTATATCTATCTATATGAAGAAGAAATCATGTAATGAAGGGGATTCTTATTTGTACAAATGGTATTTCGAACTTGGAATGAGCATGAAGAAATTAACGACACTTCTTTATCTTTTGAGTTGTTCTGCCGGATCGGTCGCTCAAGACCTTTGGTCTCTACCCGGACCCGATGAAAAAAATGGGATCACTTCTTATGGACTCGTTGAGAATGATTCTGATCTAGTTCATGGCCTATTAGAAGGAGAAGGCGCTCTGGCGGGATCAGAAAAAGATTGCAGTCAGTTTGATAATGATCGAGTGACATTGCTTCTTCGGCCCGAACCAAGGAACCTCTTAGATATGATGCAAAATGGATCTTGTTCTATCGTTGATCAGAGATTTATCTATGAAAAAGACGAATCGGAGTTTGAAGAAGGAGAAGGAGCCCTCGACCCGCAACAGATAGAAGAGGATTTATTCAATCACATAGTTTGGGCTCCTAGAATATGGAGCCCTTGGGGCTTTCTATTTGATTGTATCGAAAGGCCCAATGAATTGGGAT